ACTCGGCTAAGGACGAAATTAGAAAAACGATAAACCCTACAGGTTGACGCCACAAATTCCACCCCCAAAAACCATATTTTGACTGCGCTTCAACTATATCAACTGTACTTGAACTGTTAGATAATTATAGTCGACGATAACATTACTGTTCGCAACGCTATTACAGAACCGTACATGAGATTTTCACCTCATACGGCTCCTCGAAGGCCACAAATAAATCTAAGACCCGTTTGCTATTATTTATCTTGATATGTTTGTAGGATAGAATCCAAACCTCTCGTAAGGTCCCCAATTAGACAATGGAATTCTGTCTGCTATATATTCTTTTTTATTAGAAAGTGCTTCTGAATTGATCTTATCTTTTAAAAATTTAAAATTTTTTGTTGAGTAATAACTTAACCTTTGAATAAAAAGTTTCTTGTAGAAATCTCAATAAATATTTCAACCTAGCATTTTTGATTACGAAAAAAATTATACATTTCGTTAGTTCACGAAACATTATAAGAATTCTATCTCTCTAAAAAAGAAAAAAGACCTTTTGTAGTGCAATTTAATTCTTTCGATTTTATTTTTTCGTTCCTATTCTCCTTTCTCATAAAAAGGGACTTTAAACAAAGCAAAGTAAAGGATTACTTCGTTCTTGATAGTTATTTACTTAATCAATGGATAGGAACATACTCTGGATCGGAATCTTCGGGAGTACTCCTTCATCATTTCTACCAACATAAAGCCCCAATTAGAATCCTTTTTATGCTATGCAGTATGCACAGAAAAATTCTGTTGAATAACTTACATAATCTCTATTACGAATCCTTTGTGTACCTTGGTGTTCCTAACTATCCACTCTTTTTGGTCAAAAAGACCCCGTTCGTTAGGGTAATACATGTATGTATGTTAATAGCTAGTAAAATCCCCGGACAGTTGCTCCTTTTGAACCCGCTTCAAGTCATGATGATTAATCACTCAATCTTGGGGTAAATAGTATATAATGCTTATGTTTACTTTCACTTAACTCTTGTACATAGGAAATGAGGCTGAATCTTTTTACTGCAAAATAAGAAGCTGTTTTTTTCACTCATATAACTATCTGGTTTAGTTCATCAACCCGAATGATGAATAAAAAATAAAAATATATATATATTCAACTCATAAAATTTCCTTACTAGAAAGAAAATAAATAGAGGAAATTTTATGTCTTAACGAATCACACGTAGAGATATTGATAACACACTTTTATGTCTTAACGAATCGCACGTAGAGATATTGATAACACACATAGAGTTAATGGTATTTCATAACTAATTGATTGAGCAGCAGCCCGTAAACCACCTAAAAAGGAATATTTATTATTTGATCCATAACCTGACATAAGAAGGCCCACGGGAGCAATACTTGAAATGGCAATCCATAAAAAAACACCAATACTGAAATCGGCTAGAACAAGGTGATAGCCAAAAGGAATTACTAAATAACTTAGTAGAATTGATGTGACTGCTATGGATGGTCCGATACTGAATAAACGAGTATCCCCTCTTGATGGAAGAAGATTCTCTTTGAAAAGTAATTTTGTACCATCTGCTAAAGCTTGAAGAATTCCCAAAGGCCCGGCGTATTCAGGGCCAATACGTTGTTGTATCCCCGCAGATATTTCTCTTTCTAACCAAACAATCACTAGTACACCTATTGTGATTCCTAATACAGGAGTAAAAATAGGGACAAGCATCCATATGATATCATATACCCCTTTTAAGGATTCCAATCTAAAAAAAGAATTGATAGCTTGTACTTCTATTGTATCTATTATCATTTTAACGATCAACTTCTCCCATAATGATATCTATGCTACCTAGTATTGTCATAATATCAGCCAATTTCATTCTTTTAACTAATTGAGGAAGGATTTGCAAATTGATAAAACCTGGCGGTCTAATTTTCCATCTCCAAGGAAAAACACCCTTATCTCCTATCAGAAAAATTCCCAATTCTCCTTTTGGGGCTTCGACTCTCATATAAAGTTCTTGCTTTGACAATTCAAAAGTAGGAGAGGGTTTTTTACTGATAAATCGATAGTCAAAATCATTCCATTCGGGATCCCCTACTTTATCAAAGCGCCGGATTTCTAAATTCTCATAGGGTCCCCCCGGAATTCCTTCAAAAGCCTGTTGAATAATTTTTATTGATTCTGTCATTTCACTGATTCGTACTAAATAACGAGCTAACGAATCTCCTTCTTTTTGCCATTGAACTCCCCAATCAAATTCATCGTAAGACTCATAATGATCAACCTTCCGAAGATCCCATTGTATTCCGGAAGCTCGTAGCATTGGTCCTGATAAACCCCAATTTATTGCCTCCTCTCCGCTAATAATGCCTATTCCCTCAACCCGCTCTAAAAAAACAGGATTCCGTGTAATAAGCCTTTGATATTCAGTAACTCTTGTTAAAAAATAATCACAAAAATCTAAACATTTATCTATCCAGCCATGAGGTAAATCAGCAGCGACTCCTCCGATACGAAAATAATTATGCATCATTCGCATACCGGTGGCAGCTTCGAATAGGTCATATATTAATTCTCTTTCTCGAAAAATATAGAAGAAGGGGGTTTGCGCGCCAATATCTGCCATAAAAGGGCCAAGCCATAACAAATGCGAAGCTATACGACTTAACTCTAACATAATGACTCTGATATAGCTGGCCCTTTTAGGCACTTGAATATTGCCTAACTGCTCTGGTGCATTTACAGTTATTGCTTCGGTGAACATAGTAGCTAAATAATCCCAACGTGTTACATAAGGTAAATATTGTATAATTGTTCGGTTTTCCGCAATTTTTTCCATCCCTCTATGTAAATAACCCAATATCGGTTCACAATCAATAACATCTTCACCATCTAGAGTAACAATGAGTCGAAGAACACCGTGCATTGATGGGTGCTGAGGACCCATATTGACTATCATAAGGTCATTTCGTGTAGCTGGTGCAGTCATAGGTTTTTTCCCGATTCATTCTTCCATGAATTGCTGAAAGCGAAAAGAAGTTCATCAAAATTTAAGCGAAAATTCAAAATGACTCTTCAAATTAATGATTTTTTGTTTCTCTAATCTCCAACCGGCCGATTAATTCTTTATAACGTACTCTATTTTTTTTTGACAAATAGGCGAGCAGCCGCTGACGTTTTCCTAGAATTTTACGCAGGCCTCTCTGAGATAAATAGTCTTTTTTGTGCAATTCCAAATGTGAAGTAAGTCTCCGTATCCTATTGGTGAAACTCACTACTTGAAATTCAATAGACCCCTTGTTGTCTTCGTTTTCCTCTTTCAAAATAATTACACTGAATGGATTTTTTATCATAAAATAGCTCCTCCTACCTTTTAATTTACATATACATATTTGATTTTATCGATTAGTAATAATAATATCAGTCATTTTCATTTTAATGTAGTATTTAGTATACACAAGAATTTTAATTTATTTACGGACTTCCAATTTTATTAATCAAAATTTTCATTTGATTTGGACAGGGATAAAAGGGGGGATGGTACATTTTTACACTTACAACGTCGAATAATTTAGACCTCCATTTTAATTAGGAAGATTCCGTAGATTCGTTTATTTTATAGATTTTATCCAAACAAATTGATAAGTCATTGACTTAGTATTCTTAGTATTAAAGTATTAAATAAAATATCGATCTATATTAGACTGAGATGTAAGACAGGGTATATGTGCATCTGTTTGCTTTTCTATATGGTACAAAATATATAGGAAAAATGTACCATTAACCTATTTTTAATTGTGGATATATTCTTAACATACTAAAACGGCTTCCATTATTGGTATTAAACCAATATCGATTCATACAAGCTAAGTCTTCTAATCGATAATTAGGCCAAAGAAATAACTTTAATTTAATTAATTCGTTTTTATCTCTATCAAGATGTTTACTTTGATCCAAAAAAGTATTCCCACCCTTTATGTTCTTCTTGTTACAAAATACTCGATTTCTATCCACACTATTTATATTCTTTGAATTGAAAGAAATTAGAATTCTCAATTCTCTACGACGTCTAGATGAGAAAATCTTTTCAGGAACAATAAAATCATAATGTTTTTTGTCTATCTTTCGAATTAGTCGTTGATATCTTGGGATAGATTCATCCAATTTATTTTTATCGATATATCTTTCTTCTCGATATCTTTGAGGAGTTTGGTACTTACTCTTATGAACCAACGAGATACCTATGGTTTGATATATAATAAAGTATCCGTCGTTTTTTACAGACAAACGGATGGGCTCGATAAAAAATATCCCCCTTTTATTCAATTCTATAGGAGTCAATTTTTTCCGAATCACCATTATATCCAAATTTATTTCTTTCCTTTGAATAGATGATATAGTAGTATCTCTTGTATTTCTCAGTCCAAGCAAGTAACAATATATCTTGATATTATTGATCATTCTTTCAGTGAAATTCGGAATTAACCCATCGTCTATTATCCATTGAAAAAGTAAATAGTGTTTCCGTAAGAAAATCATTTCTGGTCTTATCTTATTCCGGATCTTGTATTGTTTTTTCATTTTACCTTGGTTTTGTGCATATGATCTAAGGCCTCTTCGGCCTGCAGGTTCTTTTTCTTCTTGATTTCGATTCATTAATCTTTTTTCATTCGATAGTATAAAAAAATTCCATTTTTGCTTTTCATTGATGTTTTTATTAAAAAGAAGTAATTTGCTTGGTATAATCCATGGTTTGATTTTGTATACATTATAAAGTGGCACAAATTCTAGGAAGAACGGAAGTTTAAGATTCGTCGATATTGGGTTTAGGATTTCTTCATTCATTTCCATCCAATCAAAAAAAAGTTTCTTTTCATTGATTGTATTTTTTTCTAAATCTTGATGAATCGTCAGATAAAAAAGATCGTTTTTATCCATTTTCTCAATTTTTTGGTAATTCTTACTTCCAATCTTAGTATTTATATTTATATTACTGTTATAATCCATTTTGGTCCAGGCCTTAATATCTATTTTTTGTCTTAGAAAAAAATTGAGAATTGTCCAATCAAAATATTTTCTATCTGTATTTTTATTTTTTTGCATATACACAATATCACCCTTTTCTAGATAATTATTGATAGTAATTTCCTCCAGGCTTTCAAAGAAATTTTGTTTATAATTGTTGTAATTAAAAGTAATCTTTTGGTTGTTATTTAATTCTGAGGGTGATCCATAAATAATAGATGAGGACTTCTTCATTTCAGAATTAATAGATTTATATGATAAAAGATCATATATATAGTATTTTTGAAAATTATCTTTTTGGTTTGGTAATGGATATACTTTAAAATCTTTTTGTTTTTTGTGATAAAGTAATCGGTCTTTTTCATACGAATTACATTTTGTTAAATCCTTATTTTTGGTCATACCACCTTCAGTGATTGTAGTTCGCCATTTTTGTGATATTAATCCAGACCATCTAATCTGAGATAAATTGTATTGATAATGACTTCTTAACCAGTTTTTCCATTGATTCATTTCGGAACTTGTAAGTTTTGTATGTCTTAATTCGGAATGAAATATTCCTTGTGTTACAAAAGAATTTTTTATTGCAGTCTTAAGAAAAAGGGGGGTTCCATGATAGTCAAGACTAGATCTTAGCTTATACAAATTAATAACTCGGGTTTGTGATAATTTATAAAATACATATGCTTGTGATAATGAGGATAAGTTAAAAAAAAGATGTGAATTCTTCTTACTATTCTTAATATTGTAAAGTGCACTCTTTAGAGTCGAAATAAAATTAATTTCTTTTTTTTTTTTTATTTCTTTGTTTGTTTTATTATTGTAAATGTATTTATCAAAACAAAAATTTCTCGATTCAAGAATGAGTTGTGTAGTAATTCTGGCAATATGAATGATACATAGAAAGATATCAATGTATATTCTTTTAATGAAAATTTTTATAAAAAAAAAGAATTTATAGATTAATCGAGTACTTCTTCTTTTTATTTTTAATATTTGCCAATTTTTTTTTGATGATTTTACTTTTCCATTATAACTTGTTTTGTTAGGACTACTTCTTTTCGTGGCGTTACTTTTTTTTTCTTTTGTAAGACTCTTTGTTTTCTTTGTGATTGTGTTTGTTCTATCCGCCAGATTTTTAATTTTTTTTTCTCTCAGTGAATAATTTGTATTATCCGTAGATTTAATTTTTCTAAATGAGTCGTGAATTATCTGATTCCTGATTATATAATCTTTTTTTTGGTTAGTTTCGCCGGATTCATACACCCTTCTCAATATAAATAATCGAGTTGGCTGTACTTTTAAAAGTTCTTTTTTTATTCTTTTTATAAACATAAATAAAACGTTTTTGATAACCTCCCCTTTTGGTTTTTTTGAGTCTTGTAGAAAACTTTTTGTTCTTTCTTTTAAAACTCCTAGGACTTGAAAATGATTATTTTTTGTTTTGCGAATTTTTTTTTTTAGTTCTTTAAAAATAGGCTTAAAAAAGGAAGGTTTTTGGGGGACAGAACCAAAGGGAAGGTTTGTTTGTGTTCCCCAAGCCGTTAAAAAGCAAAACTTCTGTTGTTCTTTCTTTAAATTTTTATAAGAAGAAAAAGAGGGCCTCGACTTAGATCTGTGCCAAGGTTTCAAATAGAAAGGAAATACTATTTTTATCTGAATACCATCTTTAAACCAATTTCTGGGAAGTTCGAGTTCTGATAATTGAACACCATTAGAGGTACATATAATATGCTTTTCTCTATTCCACTCATCGAAATCCTCAGCCCACTCGGGAGGTTGGGATAATAATATACGCCCAATATTTTTAACTATTATCAACGGAGGTAATAGAATATATTTTCTAAAAATAGATTGAATTATTAAAATTAAACTTCTTGTTGCTTGTGGATATGGAATGAAATCCCAGGCTTCCGCGATTTTTATCCACGGTTTTTCCTTTTTTTTGTTTTCTTCTTCCTTTTGTTTTTTTTTTTGTTCTTCTGTATAATCTTTAAATTCTGTTCCTTTACCCATCCAATGTCTAAAAATAAATTTCATCTGTTCAGGTATATTAAAAGAAAAAAGAGGGTATTTTTTTATTCTGTCCAAAAAAAGGGGGGAGTGCACGTTTGCTTGAAACAATTTTGAAATGACAGTTTTACGTCTTTGAGCACGCATAGAACCTTTTATGAATTCTCGACGAAAATCTGATTCTTCCGAATATTCTCTAATAGACACCCAGTTTTTGACACTTGCCTTGCGACTACGTTTAGCAGGCCTATAAATTATTACACGATCCCTTTTTCTTGAACGTATCTGATAATCCAACGGTAGGCCTTCGTGAGCTGCGCCCGACAGGAATTCCAACTCGGTAATAAGTTTGTATGACCATCGAGGGACTTTTTTACTGATTTCTTTTATTACAAATTTTTGTTTTGTTTTTTGACCATTAGGGCTAGTTAGAATTGTATTCAATAAAAATTTGTAAAATT